ACACCACCTCTATCATACATACGACATTACATGACGCGAGAGTGCATGGTCAACACACACCTAAAGCGCCTACGTTCCGCTTGCAGCCAATACAACCACAACCTAACTTGCACGAGATTCAACAACCGAAACTACTGGTAGTCCCGAGGGGACGGCATCCTCCTATAATAGTTAGCAGTACTGAACAAGCGAGTCATCGGTCGGGGGAAAGATAAGGACCTCCTTTAAAATCAAAAGAAAAAAAAAGGAATCGCTTTCATTAAAGCCTTCGGAACAAAGGTGATTCTGTTCATGCTTCAGACGATCTGGCTAATTATATATACTTCTATCTAATTATATACTCTTCTTCTATTAGAAAGGCGAACCTATAGGCCTGTTTTAGCGCGTTTCCAAAGGTAACCGGTTAGGTTTACAAAGGAAACGCTACTAAGGACCGGGTCGGGTGAAGAATGAAAAACGTCCGCTAACACCCACGGGATAAGATCTTTTTTAGATCAGCAACGAATTCTTGTATCTACGAAGAAAGATTTCTCCCCGGGTTCAGACCCTAAATGCCATACCTTGCTGAAGGCGATTCACGATAGAATCGCGCATAGTTCCGTTTGACCGAGATGTGAATGCCCGTGATCTGTTCGGTATAGTGATGGATTTCATGGCCGACGTCTAACCGGCACGAATACGCCGACATGAAACGAGTTCCCCCTTTAAGTAGGGGAGGCATTTTTTTTCTTTCGTTCTCGGACGTTTTGTTCGATTCCGGCACTTGCGTTCTCATGCCCGGAACCCTCGCGATTGATTGGGAGAAAGAGCGAAAGCGAGAAAGATGGATTGTTATCCATCGGAAATCGATAGGAATTCCCCGGGGATTGCCTTATAATAGATGTTCTTTCTTTCATTATTAACATCCAATCCCATGCTAATAAGAAAAACGAGCGATTGCTAGTCAGCTTTCATTTTATTCAATATAATGGTAGGGGCTGAGGCTCTGAAGGCTTTCCAACTTGCTTCAATTAGGGAATAGCGCAGATGGATCAATCACGCGGCAGCGTCCTCCAACTTGCTGTCCGCTCCCCTTCACTTTCTTTGCTGGACGGGAAGATGCGAATCGCGAAGGCCTTCCCACCACGCGAAGTTCAAACCTCGCTGGAGAGAGAAAAGGTCTTGGCAGGTGAAGGTGTGGGATCAGACGCACACAGTTTGAGGCTCGGAGGCAGAGTAGGCAAACAAGAAGCCGAGGCAGACCCTCTCATGTACGACGGAGTGGCTGGATCTGGATTGGAAACCCCATTGATACGCATCGGCGAAGAACAGGGCAGGGCTTTCTTTTTATTACTGATCTTATCAAGTACGTGCTTCGATAAGCCACCGCCCAATAGAGCAACGCCATGTGTAGATCGAAAAGGTCTCGCGAAGCCGGTCACCGGTAGGTCTAAGAACGGATTTCAAGCTTGATAAGCTGCAAACAATCCATTCCTTCAGTAGGGGGATCCTTGTTCACATGCTTAACAAATGCAAGTAGAATCTTCGAACTTAAATCAAAATGGGACTGTCATCCGTCTAAGGAGAAAACGGAGGCGTCGAGATATTCGATGACTAAGGCCTTGTCACGAACTGGGCTCGAACCAGCGTTTTCCAGATGCATGAACCGGATTTCAACCTTTCTGATCGTGACTTTCAAAAAAGAAAGAAGAGAAATTGGGCCAAGGTAGTTGGTGTCCCTTTGCTTGCTTACCAAGCCATTCTGGCAAGTGACTTGGCCAAATAATGTCATTCATAGCGAAACTTGATTTAGTCAAACAAAACAGATGAGACACATAGTAAGATTACCATTCCATCTAAAGCAAAGAAAGAAACTCAAAAGCTTGCATTTGCTCTCCGAGAGGTTCACCATGATGTGGGACCTTTCTTTTTCAAATGCAGCTCGTTGACTCTAAATCTCATTCGGGCATTCTCCCTCTCGAGAGCCTGCAAGCGCTGATATTCGCGATACATCTCCTCTCGATAGGCGTACCATGCCTGTTGGCGAGCTTGGTCCTGTTCTCGGACCTCTTGGATGTGGCGCTCCGCCTCGTCGAGCACTCTTTGGATCTCTTCCTTCAGTTCTGTCAGCTTTCGTTGAATTTCCTCGTTTTCCTGGCGTAGACGAAGATTTTCCTCTTCTAGTTCTAGTGCATGTGGGTCCGACGGGGGGGCAGACTCTGCCTCAGTAGCAGGGACATTGAGATCCAAAGGCGGTCGTCTGGAAGAGCTAGGACCACTTCCATCGCCTCCGACGGAACGAGTAAGGTCACCTATGGGGGATAGGACCCAATCGAGAACATCTGAGGAACCCATCACAAAAAAAATAGAGAAGAAAGAGCTTGTTGAGGATTGGCGCAGCAAAGGATTTTATTGAAAACAAGAAAGAAGCCTTTCACACCGCTCCGTGGGGCTAACAGACCCTTCTTTATGTGCCACCCCGCTAAAGCCCTCCCCTTCCTCTTAACTATGTCAGTTTGCTTTAGCTGCTCTTTCTGTAATAGGGGGGCATTTTTATGTAAAACCTAAAAACCTTCAACCAGCAATGGATCGGGGTTCTTGCTTTAAGAAGTTCAATCTGATTGTGCCATTTTCCTTCAAAAAAAAAGCCAGAGTAGAGTAAGAGCTCCTTGCTTTGACGACGGCCTCTATAAATTTCCTGCAAACAAGCCATTCTTTCCTATCGGGAAGTCGAGCCTTCGCTACGCCCTCCGTACAAGTAGATGAGCGTGCTTACGCAACCTGCACACCCGAAACAAAAAGGATAAGAATTCCTACTGTCTCTAAAGGGAATTCTCCCGTGTCTTCGATTTACCAAGAATGTTGTAAGAAAGATCAGATAAGGCTACGAACAGTCTAGGACAGCGGTCTTGTCCTATTGACTAATGACCTTACCTTTCAAGCACTGCCTTTGATAAAAGCTGCTTCCTTCCCTATTTCTCACTAGTTGGACATTTCATTCACTAATAGGATTTCTAAAGATTCTTTTTATCCTGGATGCCTTAAGCGTAATCTTTCTAAAGTAGCTTTCTCACTTGCCTAGCAGATGACTGTATAAATAAGAGGTTACTCGGAATATGCATTTGCCCCCGACCTAGAACCCGTGGAACCCACTATTCTAAGATGCCACTTTCCTAAAGGACGGAGTTACTTGCATGACAAGACGAGGTACTTTGTTACTGGCAAGTAAAGGACGGGGGCGGGGACAGCAAGAAATTCAACAGGTGACCTACCAGCTATTAGCGTTACACCTTTTTTTTTATATCACTAATACATTAATTATGGGTCTACCCCTACTTATACTTAGCCCTACCAGAGAATCTTATTGCTAGCCCTAAGCTAAGAAAGATCGAGGGGAAGAAAGGAAATCACTTGTTTGCTGCAACTGGATAGTTGGGAGAAGGACAGGAAATAACTGCAATCGAAGTAAGCTCGACTGGATCCCCATGGACGGAATGATAAGAATAGTGAGCCTTGGAGATCGTTAGAGCGTTTGGACCCACCGTATGAAACCTACCTATTGGCTCGAATGAACCATACCTATTGATTGGCTCGCCTTAGGACTCTCAAAAAAGTAACCTGGCCTGATACCTATTCACTCGCCTGGCCCACTCGTATCCATCATATATAATATGCCCGACTATCGAGGGAAATCTACCTCTTAGATAAAGTATTCGATCGCCTGAAGATGGCACAGAAAGACAAAAAGAGCAAAATCGATCTAAGATAAGACAGGATGTAAACTTTCTCCCAATTTAGCTTTCTACCACTCCATGGAAGTAAGACTAGCAACTATTATATGGCCCTCCTCCTATTAGGGCAACTACTAAGACTGGCTCGCCGAGATCGACAGGAAAGACAACTAAAACTCAAACTGCAGGAAAGAGAGAAACAGGGGAACTAGATGAGCTTACTACTCCAACTGTAACTGGATCGAAAAGAGAGTGGACTGAGCATCTTTCAAATTTCAAAGATCTATCAAAGCCCATTTGAAATGAATACTCCTGCTCTGCTTTCAAACTTTCCAACTGCATGTTAGTAAACTCCTACTCGCTTTAGGGCAGTCTAACCCACAAACCCACAGGCTGCAAGCACTAGCTCGCTGGCAGAACGAAAGACTTTAACCGGATAGCTGGAAACTGGCATTTCCACTAGATATATCTCAATGGCTGCAAGGGCTTACCTTGGCGCTCCTACTGTTAGAACTCCAACTGACAATGGAACTCCAGTGGAAGACCTTAACACTTCAACTGCCCGAAACCCCTTATCATTGGAAGGAAACTGGCCGGAAGAAGATATTCCAAAAAGGACTGCCTTTTCTTTTAGGACTAGCTTAAGGGATGGATGTAAAAAAAACTTGCAGCGAAAAAGACTGCAACAGGACCTCCAACTCCAAGCGCAAGGAAGGAAAGAGCCAGGGCCGAGAAGATACAAGCTCTTCAAATTGTGGAACTTAATACTTTTGAGTTGGAACCCCCTGCTGACTTCGCTTGTCTGCCTGGCAAACCTAACCTCGAAACTAGAACTTTACTTTTTTCAGGTGATATTTATTTGATAGAACCTGAAAGAAGTCATACTGGATACCACTGGTTAAAGAAACTCTCCACACGTGGGCCCTTACCTGTTGAGATGAAGTGTAAGCCTAAAGTACTCTTCGCAGGTTCTTCATTTAGAGGGGGAAAACTGCTTCTCTACCATACTTGTCTTTCCTGTCCTGCGGAATACGTTTCGGAGTACACAAGTCCTATCGCTTAGAGATAATAAAGCTTTCTTTCGAGCTTTCACTAGAACTTGTTTTTGGCACTTGCTTTAGAACAGGCACTGAGACTGGAAACCAAGAGGCGGGAAACTTGGTTACTCTCTTCCTTCCCTTCCTGTATTTCCCTTCATTATGGCACCGAGCTACTGCACGACGTTCTCATAGGATCCTGTGACTGGGCTGGGCCTAGGCAGTTCAGAAGAAGGGTCTCGTCAAGACCTCTTGAAAATAGATGAAGAGGAAAGGAAGTTGATGAATGGCAGAAGGCCTGGATTAGTTTGTACCGGTGTAGGTCCCTGAGTAGTGACTTGTCCCCCTTGATGTTGTGGCATTGGATTAGTATAGATCCCCATATTAGTAGCTTCATTGACATTGGCGGCTTTCAGGTATGCCTTAACTTCGTTCCAATTGATACGATTTTCATCATTCATGTCATAGATGACATAACGCAAAGTATTACACTTTTAGATGGTATGGCCCGCGTATCGGTGAAATGGACAGAATTTGAAATAGTCGAGACCTGGAGGCCAGGGGAGTGGTTTATCTCTGGGCAGAGAAATGGCTGTCCATGCCAGAAGGCTGGAAAATAGGGTAGGAATGGGTAGGGGTAATGAAGGGTAGTGAGCTCTATTTGGTCCCCAGGGTCGCTTGGGAGCACCTTCTTGCTGCTGAGGATCATAATTGGCCGGAGGCGCAGCCTTGTTATAAGCGGGTCTGGGCGGAGCTTCCGCTGGGTTTTGCGGTTGCGATTGGGTAGGAGGTTTTTGAGTGGGTTGGGGGACGGCCCCCTGGATGGCTTGCTGATTCCGGGTGCTCCGTTGTCTCAGTGCATTCTGCTGTGCTTGAACCGCATTAATTGGATCCGGAGTGATGGTAACCTCTTGAGTTGGCTGCTGGGTCCTTAGGGTATTCTTCGGCTTGCCTTCTCCCCCATTAGAACTGTTCCTGAGGAAAGTGATAGACCCGTCTTTTATACTCCTCTGCATGCGGGCAGCTCGTTCAAACAGTTGAGGGAATTTTCGGCAATCTCCTAGCACCATCGCTTCCTTGATGGGCCCATGCAGGTTATCGATAACCATCTGTACTGCATCTTCCTCTGATATGTTTCATTTTGCTTTTGCTGCTAAATTCCTCCATCGGTTAACAAAGGTAATGAATTAAAAACCGGGCTGAATTTTTTCATTCACCAAATCACAAAGATTGGGGGATGTTCCACCTGGTGCAACTACTGGCTGGTGAATCTGTCAATCACATCGTCAAAACTACGTAGAGCATCAAGGGGGAGAAAAGAGTTCTACTTGAGTGCTTCCCCTTCTAATGACTTATGATAAAGGTGGAAAAAGAACCCAGACTGGGAATCAAGGCCTCGGCAATCCCCACAGAAGGACAGCAAGTGATGATATGTTTTCCCATTGTATTTACTAAACTTCGGTATCTTGAACCCTTCCGGCAGAGCTACATCTGGATGTCGGCAAAAATCCTTGAATCTCAGTTTCCTCCCGTATTGGTCTGCTCTACTGCAGCTTATATCATTGCCTCAATCTCCATCTTTCCGAGAGGCTTCTCCACGGGGACCACAGAGCGATCATAGTATAACTCTTCAATAGGAGATTCATAAGCGAATCGCTTTCGGATTGCCCATTCATGAAATAAGGTGCAGGAGTTCTTTGCATCCGTAGAGGAGGCTCATCCATGATTGGGAATTGGAATGTGGGTACTTGAATGGATGCCCCTCCATTGATCTTGGCTTGCTTCATTGCATTCATGAATTCTTTGTTTGATTCTTCGGGCTTCTTCCTCTTCCGCTTTTCCCCATCTTACTAATCATAATGAAGGGGCAGGAAATCGGTCAAAGGTATCCCCAAGTCGGAATTCCGGCAAAGACCAAGAAGTATCCATTCTTAACACAAAAAAACCGCCGGCTTTTAGAGAATCTTTCCTCTTCAATTATGCACGATTTACTGGGGTTGTCTTCCTTTCTTGGGAGTTCAAAAATGAGTTGGGTAAGCTTCCTAAGGGTATGGCTTCTCCGGAGCGACTAAGGACACACCCAATCAAACGATCGGTAAAACGGGTCTCCTTTGGTACAATCTCCTCGGCCGAGTATATCTCGTACGGTTGTTTTCAAAAAGTAGTGCAATCGCATTCTATGAACGAATTCCTTCATAGCCTTCATAGATAGAGTAGAGAGAAATGGGAGAAAGCGGATTAGCCACGTTCTAACTCTTCGCCATCAGACTATCATAAGAGTCATTTCATCCCAGAGTCTCTGGCTGAGGGATATCTAGTTTAAGTGCCAGTTGCCATTGATCTTCTTTTCTTGGAGAAAAAATGGCATTTCCCTGCCAGTTTCCTTTGCTGTCGATGCAGGCGAGTTGGGCCTATTCTCGTCTCGAATAAGAGAGTACCTTGAGTACTAACATATAATCTTTCCTGTTTTATAACATATTTCTTTCCTGTAGATATACAAGACTCCTTTTCCTTTCCAGTACTATTATAAGTATAAGCCCCTATAACCTGGGAGTTTAACTAGAACCTAGATAGAATCTCCGGAATCAGAAGCTGCCATCTCTCGCTATGCTTTTATGAGTGGATTTGAGAGTGCGGCATAGCTGGAAACTCCTGAATTTTAGGAAGGTTCTAACCTTAATGAAAAGGTAAGTTTGAAGAGAGATTAGGAGAAGTTCCCGAGTGTGACAACCCCCTTTTGAAAGGATCTTTCTGCTTTTTAGTTTCCTAATATGTGTGTACATATTGATTGTATCAGTACTACCAGCGAGCTAAGAGCTAACCCCTTTCTTTTCCTATGACGTTTTAATACTCACCCCTGAAATAGAGATAGAGAGAATCTATTAAGTTGGAAGGCGGAAAGAAGCACTGGCTAAGACTTTCATGGAGATGGGGCATACAGGGCAAGTGTACTAGCATATGAGTTTCCAGCTTGTGAATTAAGGTTTGTCAAACCCTAAGCTGCTACTTAGAAAGGGGGCGTAGCGGGTAAGGCAAAAGAAAAGGTGTCCGCCTAGACTACTGCCACTTTCTTATGTGAATACCGGGTTCTTTCACTCCTCAATCTCACTCTTTAGTGAAAGTCTCTATTTCACTTTCAAAAAGCAGTCTACACAAAATTCCCTCTTCGATGCTAAGAATAGGGTGTTGTCTCTTTCTAGTAAATAGAATCATTCCTATCATATCATGACTGTAAAGCAATGGAATGAGCGATCTCAGATGTCATTCTTGCATCATGATGCCGAGAACCGTCTGCTCTCTCTTTTCCGCAAACTTAGTAGATGGAAAGAAGAAAGAGTAAGCAGAGATGGTACCACTAGGAGACAAGATCAAATAAAGGAACTTAACTCAAGGGGAAGTAATGAAGGGTAAATAGCGTAGAGTAGATAAGAAAGGGCGTCGTTAGCAGGCTAGACAGATATTGAATGAAGAAAGAGAGGAGAACAAGTCACTTATTTTCTTTCACTAGTCTCAGGTTTACATCAGAGGATTGAGGGAACGAATAAACTGCTATTGAAATCACTGGTTGGTTGTTGACCAACGGAATGAATTGGAGTCTTTTTTCGTTGGTCAGCTGTAAACCAAGTGCTGTCCGTCTTCATGGCCTCAATAAGACTCAGTATTGTACTGGCCGAATCCCTTTTGCAGCACGGAGTATACCTCAATCTCCGTTAGTTCCGTTTCGGCTTTTTCCTTAATTTCCCACGCCTTCTGTGAGGCAAAACCTCACCACACTACACTTCGACGCAAGAGAAGAGGACCGGGCGCTTTGCTTGTCATGTATCTTCGGGATACGAGTTGCCGGTCTTCCCGGAAGAGAACTTTAATCTAATACTCGGTATGTATAGTATGGATCAACTAGTTGCTGATTTCATCTTTAAATTAGGTTTGGCTTTGCCTGTAGCTATTCTGCTGGCCGTTAGCGCTGGTCGAATGATCCATCAAATGAATAGTTGGAATATGGAAACTAAAATAACGAATTTAGCTGTGGATGTTGTCAAAGAGAAAATAGTAGATCAACTAGAGATTGTTTTTACAGTATATAAAGACACTACTCCTACGGGAGATGGTAACTTACCAACAGCGGTGAATTTCCAAGAAGTAGCCGAACGGGTTCTTTGGAGTGTCGACAACATTCACTGGCTAAACCAGATATATATGGATCTCGTCAATCATGGAACGCAAAGTGAATACTTTCTCCAAGTTATACAATTTCTTGGAGGGTAGTCTTTCTTTTTCTGATGGTTCCTGACGTACTGTAGTTATAACATTTGAATTTCTCTTACATTCTATGTTTCCGGTACCATGATACTTTCTGTTTTGTCGAGCCCTGCTTTGGTCTCTGGTTTGATGGTAGCACGTGCTAAAAATCCGGTACATTCCGTTTTGTTTCCCATCCCAGTCTTTCGCGACACTTCAGGTTTACTTCTTTTGTTAGGTCTCGACTTCTTCGCTATGATCTTCCCAGTGGTTCATATAGGAGCTATAGCCGTTTCATTCCTATTCGTTGTTATGATGTTCCATATTAAAATAGCGGAGATTCACGAACAAGTATTGCGCTATTTACCAGTGAGTGGTATTATTGGACTGATCCTTTGGTGGGAAATGTTCTTCATTTTAGATAATGAAACCATTCCATTACTACCAACCCAAAGAAATACGACCTCTCTGAGATATACGGTTTATGCCGGAAAGGTACGAAGTTGGACTAATTTGGAAACATTGGGCAATTTACTTTATACCCACTATTTCGTCTGGTTTTTGGTTCCTAGTCTTATTTTATTAGTAGCCATGATTGGGGCTATCGTACTGACTATGCATAGGACTACTAAGGTGAAAAGACAGGATGTATTCCGACGAAATGCTATTGATTTTAGGAGGACTATAATGAGGAGGACGACAGACCCACTCACGATCTACTAAAAGGAAAGTAGCCCGGGAATATTGGTTCAAATCCAATTCGTGAGCACATGAACAATACGTAGAGGAGACCCTTCCTCGCCGCCACCTTCCTTCTGAGCCAGCCCGATTGGAATCTTGTACACTTTCGTTATCTTTCTTTTATTGATCCAGCCTATACCTATTTCCTCTTGCTTCGTGCGGCCGGGCCTGTACCTCATAGAACAGAAATCCTGTTTAGGAAGCTAGCGCCATCTATCTGTCAGCAAAAACCCCCTTTTTTATATTATATAAAACCGGTTGGAAGATACTGGTACGCCGATACCAATCCTATGACCTTTATTCAAAGCTTCCATTCCTATTTCGGGAAAGTAGCTAGTCTTGTCCTCTTAAAGGCCTCTCGCCTTTCCCTTTCGACTGGCATTATCACACCGCCATCAACAGATTCAATAGCAGCTCCTAGCCCGATTCCAAGACCTGAACCTGGTTTGAAAGTTCAAACAGCCTTGATCCACTATAGAAAAGTACCAGTTTTCCAAGGACTTCGCCCGAAAGCATTGATTGGAGGTCTCATGGTGGCAAAGAAAAAGAAAGAGGAAGCGCTTTTGTTGCGCGAACCCCACAATAAAAAAAGATGGAACACAAGAAGCTCAGTAGCAAGGCCGTCTCATAGTCACCACTTGTCTGTCGTTTCAAGCTTCAAAACAAGCAGAAAAACAATATACCGTTGTCGGCTCGAAGTTCATCTCAATAAAATGTCAGGTCAGTCACATGACTCATCCTGTTAGTCGAGCATAGCTAACGCTACCATGACGCTACGCTGCGCCTGCACTGACGTGACTTGCAAACAACGCTGACGCTATATAGCCATATACGCAACGCTCGGGACCACCTCCCTTCGCTTCGCTTCAGAGTCTTAGGCGCAGCTCTTCTAGTCAGAGAAGAGTCTAGTTTCGAACCTGTGCACTCCTAAACTATGAAAGCTTCTATCACGAATGGGAATCGTGTGATTCTTTCTATCCCCGTACTTTCTCGTTCTTATGGAGTTGTATTCCCTAGGTTATGCAGTTATCTTCCCTGGCCTGACAGTAGTAAAGGGAAAATCACTTGACCTTTTTCGCCTTTGCTCCTTCTTTCCGGAGCGCACTAACGGAAAACCTGAGATAACGACGTCTACTTCTTAGCTGCTGTGAAAGTTAGCGTCTTAAAGAAAGTAAGTGCTTGCTGCTCCTGCTCTTATAGTTAGAGAACGCACTAAAAGCATACCTTATATCAGGGGCATGAGTACACTGCTTTCACACTCGAACTCTCCTACTGTGTGCTGTGTGTGCTTTCAAGCAATAAGACTGCTTGCTAAACGAACCACTGCTGACGAAGTGCCCCATACCTGCACTAGCACTTAAATCAAACCTTCTTTTAGGAAAGGGATAAGCTGTAGACATCTGCTTAGGTTATTAAGGCACTGCAGTCTTCTTCTTTTGAACTCGATGCTCTCTTGTTCTTTCTAGCTTTACTGCTGTTCTTAGTTATGGATGGGCTTTTCTTCCTGGTGCTTCCCTTCCTGCGCTTCGGTTCTTTTGAGACAATCAATCACTTTCGCTCTGCTCTGTTAGTACCAATTCTGACTCTTGTCAGTCTCCGAGGGACATAGAAGACTTGGAACTACATCGAAAGACTCAATTACATCGAGCCTTCCTCACTACCATCTCGAGAGGAGCAATCGGCTTGGGATGAATTTAACCTATTTTTTTCTTTCTCTCTCGCGAGCTTCCTTTCGGAGTCGACGTGCTTCCTTATTCGCGAGAATTTCCTCCCTCCGGTGCTGTCTGTCTCCTCACTAAGCGCTCTTCTTGTCGTTTCAACCTTTCCTCATATCTAAGCTTTTTGGCCTGAAGTCTTTCTTTAGCCTGATCAGATAATGGTGCTCTACTTTTGGACATAGGATTGGATATCACCCAATTCTTCGTTTACTAACGTAGAATTCATACTACGCCGGATTTGATGTTTCAAAGAAGTAGGTGGTTGTTAACCACCGAAGTCTAGTTGATGTTTACATATGTAACTTAACCCCTTATTCTATTTATATTATAGACTTTGTCTTATGTCTTCTCTTTCCTGCGTGCTGGACGGATACTAACTCTTCTTCTTTTGATAAATAGAGGGGTGCGCTTTCCCTTTGAATGAGTAGATCTTCCCGACCCCGTGCCTACCTCTTCTGGTTAACGCCTCTCTGAAGATCTGTTTAGGGTGGGCAAAGAGGGTGAAGCCACTTTTACAGCTCTGCCCGGTAGAAAAAGTTGAACTCGAATAGTGGTCTGATAAAGGAAAGGATATCCCACAAAGCAGGCCTTACTCTCCCTCCGGAAAACTTAACTCATGAAATCAAGGTGAGTTTACGAAAGGAAGTAAGACTCTGGTACTAAAGGGGCTGTCTAGCTATGGAAGAAGAAGTTGGTCACCGAAAGGTGCGATATTTGCCTTAGCACGATAAGCGAACTTTGCTACAAAAAGGGGGCTAGCCCGGCTTACTAAGCTTTTTCAGCAGGTGCGCAGGAGCGAACCTTTGGTTTGAATGTTTGATGAATCGACTTCTAAATTGTTAATAGGTAAGAAAGTACTAACGCTTAAGAGCGGATGGAGGAATTTTGAAAGCAACTCGGTAATTGAATTGCTAAAGATGTGATGTGGAAGCAAAAATGCCAAAGTTCTTTCCCTATGTTTACCTTGTGTTGTTACTACGGTGGGAAGGATTGCTTATGCTGATCGAGTCAGTTATCCCCAAGCTCTGCCCTTGCCTTTTGGATAAAGCATCTTTCCACTTTCTGGTCAAGGCTCAATCTGATCAATCAAGCAAGTCTCCGGCTGAGTTGGAACCTCACTGGCTTTCTCCGGCTTGGCTTAATAATGCCAACTCACTTTGATAGCCGAGAGAAGCCCAGGAAATGGAAGAGTGATCAAAGACCAGGCCCTTCCGGACCTGAAAGACAGGTTCCTCAGATCTTCTCTTTTCAGTAAAATATAGATAATATAGAGAAGCCATCTCTATGGACGAGAGTTTCGGATGCGCTAAGTGACAATGGCTTGGCTATGACCAGATCTTCGTTGCAGTCTTGAAGCTAGCGTTATCACATCTTTACTTCCATTACTGGACGGAATTCGCTAGCGACGATGCAAACCAACTCCCTTTCTTCCAACAAGGCCCTCTTAGATTGTACGCATTTCATTCTTCCCTGAAGTGAAAATAAATAAAAAGTCTACAATGAAGGTCAGCTGGCAGGTGTGACCACTTCCCGTGCTCGCCCAATATAGTATAGTAGAGTAGAAGAGGCTCAGACGCTTCCCATTGTCCGTCTGGTTGATGAAATAGGGATACCCGGTGAAGAAGAGGAGAAAGAAGACCTCAATCGTAAAGTAAGAAAAACTATCCTTTCCACCCTGTCACGAACTATGATGGAACTGCCCGGCTAGCCATCTCATATGCTTAACACATGATGTTAGATTTCATAGAGCACATCACTATCTTAAAATCTAGTCTCGGTGGATGCTTTACACCCGGACTTTCTTTGTCAAAGCCCGGTGATTGTATAATGGATACAGCTCCTTGATAAGGAGGCTTTCCTCTTTCCTGTCCTTCCACGGGAAAAGTTTGAACTTCGATTGCTTTCAACTCTTGCTTTCAGACTTGCGTGCTTGTTCGAAACTCTTGATCTTCTCTTTCTCTCCCCATTCCATGATAGTAAAAAACTACCTACATAGGGGGTACCCCTTGAACAAAAGAAAGGTTTCTCCAAAGGGAGATGGTACCCTTCCTTTGTTCTTTGTCCAGCTACTCGGTCAATGAAGATGGAAAGGTAGTTTTGTAACCCGGTTCGGTGTAGAGATAAAGGACAGTAGGCCATCACTGGCTCTTCCCCTCGGATTCTTTCCTTCGGCTTAACTTTCAACCCCCCTTTCGACGCAGCAATGAGAGCAGCAGGGACGGAGCGCTTGACCTCTTGGTGGAGGAGTGAGTGACTCACCAACTCGAAAGTCAGAAAGAGGGATTTCATTGGCAACCTGCACAGTCGGTTAAGGCAAGGAGCAAGATGCAGGAAAGCCAGGTGAGCCTTTCCCGCTAACCAATCAAACCGATGCTGACCGTAGGATCAATCAGGTGGACTAGGTCTTTCTGAAGAAGAAAGGATAGAACTTTGGGAGGAAAAGAGAAAGCGAAAGAGAGATGTGCCTAAGGCGGCACCCTTACTTGGGATTACAAAGAACATTTTGTTAAGGCCCTTAGGAAAGCAGAAGAAAATGTTGTTTATTTAATCTTAAAAGGGTCACCCAACGGTGTTTGGTAATCTCAATTGTTTATATATATATCCTACATAAAATGTGAGAGGCTTAGACCTAGGAAAGGGTCAAGACCAGCTTCGGCGTCCAGCGCCGACCAGGATGACTGTATGGCCGCTGAGTTCTTTAGGTTGGCTCTAGAGGATGAGGATGTTTTCCTTCCCCCGGTCGATCCGTTTTGTGATGTGATCTCTACCAGTGATGCTGCTTGCTGTGATGATAGACCTTCTTTTGGTCTAATTGGAGGGTGCTCATCCCCTCCCTCTCTTTTGAAGGACAATGGACCCGCCTCTTGTCCTCTTGCTTTGTCACCTGATGACTTTCCTGCTTGACTTTGTCGGCGGGTGGTAGCATGTCCTTTAGCGAGGCTAGGCACCTTCCTTAAAGGAGGAAGCATCCAATCTGATGCATCCTAGCCAGGGAAATCCCCGAATCGCGAGTCTGGGGTATATACTTTTTCTTTATCCCCCTGAGAATCCGACAAGAAAGAAGATCAAAGAAAGTACATATGGGCAAGATAAATCTTCCATTTCTAAGAGAATGTCATCAGTAGAAAAAGCAAAGGAGGATTGATGGCATGAACCGGTATGCTCCATCCGCTAATCCGCTCAGGAGGCGGGCAGATGATTTTTGTGATTGGGCGGACGTACTTTCTTTTTAGTAATTCGAGATTTGAAAGGGCCTGTGAAAAAGCCCCCACTGAACAGGACCGGTAGTCTCCATAGGGACTTGGCTCTACCATAAGGGAAAGTAGATAGACGGCTCTACGTCTTCAGGTTCGAAATCTCTCGTCTTTAAATCAGAAATAGGTCTTTCAGAAGATAGTGAATTACTGGCGTGAAGCAAGGGTGCATGGCAGGCTAGCTCTTTAGTTTATCCTGATCCTACGTGACTAGGTCAAAGATGAATAGTGAATACTCCGCCCCGGGGATAGATAGTAGGTAGATTGACCTTTCTTCGGAGATCGGCTCAACCCGTAAGGAAATATATTACCACTTTTTCTAAGTGTAATCGACTATTGTTGTCGATCCATTATTTATGAGACCCGAGAAAGGACTTTTCATTTGCAGATCAATCATAATTGAGGAATTACATCGTGACAAGAAGATGCTACCTTCTTTTTATGGCGTTCTACTAAAGCAATAGTTTGATTTTGTTCCCAAGGGAACCAGGAACAGCCCATCTTGGAGCTGACCCTACATCCACGGATTTCTATTCCAGATTTTATGTAGGTCTTTTCACTAGCTTGAGCCGGGCTGAACCATTCATCCTTCATCCACCGATCACCAAATCGGCTTAGCCGAGACCAAATCCACTTTTTATAGTATAAACGCGTAATGGCACTATGGCAGGCACCAAGATCACTCGTTTTGTACCGGTAAGCCACATGCCAAAGAAGAACTTTGGGCTTGGAAGCGCCTCCCTAGAGAGCAAAGCCAAAGCAATCAATCATCTTAACTTAAACGAACGGCATTTCCGCTTCTATAAACAGTCCATTCAAGGTATAAAGGGAATAGCGTTCAAGGAAACCTATCGTAAGACTCTGTCCGAAAGAACCCGTTCTACCTTTTCCAAAGATTAGAAGGTACTAGTCTCTGACAAGGACAAGTACCTTCTGTAGTGGTGGAACAGAAAAAGGAAGCCGCTTACGAGCAGCTTTCTCTCATACGTCATTCTATTCGAGAGCCGGGGGGCGCAGTAGATGAGGTCTAACTGCCCGTAACTAAGGAGATAGATCCCTTTATCCGTTCCGTCAAAGAGATCACCTAATGCAAGCCGTGCAATACAGAGTGATAAGCGCGCAGTATAGCATTGAGGAGGATATATCAATATGCCACCATCTCTCTCAATATGCACTCATGAATGCTCGGTATAGGAAGCACCTATCTTTGTCTTTGGCTTTCCAGACAGACGCGTTAAGCAAGTCAGTCAGTTCAATGGGGTTGATTGGGAGCTCGGTAGCTAAGGAAGTGGGTCAAACCAGGCTGGAGAAAGCGAAGGTTACGATCCTGTTGACCTTTCCTAAATTGATTATTCCGGTGGATGCAGACGGTGTTTGAATTTGAAAGGGGAACAAAGCCGTAATTTCTTAAGAAAAGAAAGATCGTAGCGTGTCTACTATAGCTATTGATTCAACCTCCTCCTCATATAAAGTCAGAAGACTGAGTCTCTGAGTCAGTCAAGAGTCCTTCCATACCGAGTAAGAAGGTCAGATCGCTCAGTCGCAGTGGAGTTGTTTGGAGTTTCCTTGGTGGACAATAGAGAGCCAAATCAGACTTGTGAGGTCAGTGAACTAGGTGGAAAGTGCCGGTGGGTGCAGGTTGCTGTTGCGTCTATTGCGATGCTTTGGGTCGGTTTCTTATCTAGAGCTGAACTAGCCTGAAGGAAGGGTGTTGATCCCCGCACCGAACTCTAAGCGAGTGGCTCATCGTGAGACCTTGTTGGCATGCCTCCAAGAAGGCTGATAAGACCGGGTTGAGGAACGAACATAACCCGGCGTGGGTTGGGAGGTGAAAGACACAAAGCAAGTGATTAATCATATTCCCCGCTTACTGCTCGTGTACTCAAGGGCTTTCAAAAGCAGTTCTCGAGGTTAATTGGAAAAATAGCTCCAAGATGATGAACACGAAATCCAGTTTTTCGAGTAATTAAAATGTTAAATGAATGAAAAGCCTTATCCCGAAGAAAGCTATCCTCAGGGCAAGCAGTCTCTGCCCTAGATCTTAGAGCGCGCAGGGACAGGGAGCAACCCTGGCGCAGTTTACGTCACAGCAACTTTATTGCTGCTACTATACTAAGATATTTTTCATATATCAGAAGGCGTGTCGTAAATGATCACAATCACAGAACCTTCCGCCCGATATGTCAGGATGGAACACTTCCAATCCCAATCTTTCGGGAAGACCCCCCAGCTAACTTCACTCACTCGACTCTATCTAGCCATTCGTAGTTAACATTTAGTAAGAAAACCTTTAGCGTTGTCGTATACGACTTCCTTACTAAGCTTTCAGTATAGTAATCCTTCTTACCGCAAGTCTTTCTTTTCTTTCGACCCCGGGTTATTCGATTTAAGCTTAAAATAAGGTTGTAGCAGATGGAATTTTGAGTTCTCAAGAAGACATTGCCAATCACTTTAGCATTCTCTCTTAGCCTTAAATTGGAGAGTGCAGCAAGGTGCAGGAGGAAAGAGCTTGTAGGTTTAGTAATCCTTCCCTCTTTCCTTATAAATGACTAACGGAATAGTTGAGGATTCAATGATCCTATTAAAATAATGAAGTTGGTTAGTAAATTGAAAGTTTGTCTATTATGCAACATTGAGACTATAGTGCAGAAAACTACATTCCCTTATGTTTAAGAACCTCTTGCCTGGTATGTACTGTCATGTCCCTAACCAGGGAAAGGACTTAGAATCTATATAAGGATTTATTTCGAATAGCTGGTAAATTCATTCTCTTAGCCCGGCCATCTCAGATATTTGAAAGTGATCAAGGTTATCGATATGCCACAGCGGCACCGTCTATTTGTTACATAGCACTGGCTTTCTCAACCCTTTCCCACCGGGAAAGAGCAAAGCAGCTGCGATTTGAGAATAATGTCCAAATAAAATGGATTCGGACATTGTTGATATACAAATTCCACTGGTATTCATTCTAACTAGACGCAACCTCTTATGGAGAGAAAAGATTCGTTGCATTCCGCGGAGCTCAGGCCCTAAAAAAGAAAGGAAAGAAGTGGTCGGGGGGTAGACTAGCCCGGTTAGAGGAGTAGGTTAGCAAACAGGAAGACAAACAGGCTAAGAAAGACTTAGAAGAGGGCTTATTCCTTATTAGCTAGCTTCGCCGGACTGACTTCAGGTTATAAAGGAAGGGTTATGACTACCTTTAACTCGCTCACTCGGGCGCAATACCCATCCTTCTTGAGCTTCCCATTAACCCATTTAATGCGGATTAAAGGATGAGCTAGCCCTCCGGAAGACATATAGGTTTCAAAACCAGTTGCGGAAGAGCAGCTAAGCATCAAAAGATAGGAATAGAATAGCGGATCTTTACTCCTCTGGGCGCTCTAAAGCTAAAGCTCCTCTTCTTGTCTTGAAGGGAATTCACGCACTCGGACGAAGGCATTCCAGTTCAAAAACTAATAACTAATATTCGGCTAAACCTCGTGTTCCAACCAAGTCTTACAACCAATCGTATCGTCCTGATCACTGATCAACGGGATCGGATCCTGGGTACAGAAAAGACCCTGAATAGCTTAGCTAAAGGCATCTTCCCACCTTTTATCCTGTCTGTAGCTACGCATAGAGTCTTATTCTATATGGCTAGCTCCAAGTCTATAGCTCCTTCCCTATGGTCGAACACTACGTTCCTCGATCGAAAAATCTTCTTCCTGATTGCTAGCAGTAAGAATACAGTTAGCTCAATTCCCGGGCGAAAGAAAGCAAAGAAACTCAGCTTCTTTCAGATCCCAATAAGCGGGTAACTAAGTTCTACTCGTCAAGTAACAAGTAAGGCGTACGCCGGGCGAGCGACATAGAATGTATTCTACAAGCAACAGAACGCTTTTTTCTTTTTCTTTCTTTAGGATAGCTTCTCCTTACTGATCACTTACTTACAGTCCTAATTCAGAATTTCTGGACAAGATTGTATTGGCAGTACCGGAACATGCCGCCTTGAGCTTGGTTCCGAGATTCTAGTCTACTTCCGTACATCAGTGATTTCGAGCGTTACTTACGTCATTTTCTTATAGGCTATCTATTGCCTCGTTTCCGCCGCTTAATGTCTAGGTAGCTCACCCGGGGGCGTGGGACAGCCCCGCAGGGAACTAAAAAAGAATATCCCTAGCTAGCGCGAGGTGCCATAATGAAGATTCCCTTAAAGACTGACGACTAGAGCTTTCACTGGAACTTGCCCGTAGTACATACACTTTCTTACTCCCTCCTTTACTATTCTATATAGTGCAAGAAAGAGTATCATAAAGGCTTTCGAAAGAATCCTGGCTACAGTAACTGGCTGGCTAGTTCATTCCCGGATTGGCCTACTTGCTAAAGAGACTATCGCACTATCAAAGGCATTATCAAAGATGATTGAATCATACCTTCATTTTGGTTGCGAGCTACTTATCATTCCCTCAAAAGCTGGACAAAATGGGTGATCCGGGCCTAAGACTCACGAGCTTCTCTAACTAGCTTTAGCGGCTCCCTATTCCGTGCTAGCTTTTGGGTCTGCTAGCATTCCAAGCTTCGATGCTTTCGATTCTTCTTTCCTAGGCTATTTCGTACGTGTAAGCTTTCGAAGTCGTATATCGAATGAGTGGATATCGGGAATGGTCCCACATCCTCCCTTTCTCCCTTCATGCTAAGACCACTTTGTGTACCGCGTCTTCTATCGCTATCTACAATGATTTTTCCGTCTAACCGGAGTGAGGACTCATCCTTCGGACTCAGCAGGAATAGCCGGACGCGAGAGAAAGACAAAAACAAGGCTTCTCGTGGCCCCCGTTCCCGAGTTAAGGTCACTTCACAAGTTGCGTTCTCTGGTCTTGCGGTGCACTCACTCCCTTTCCTTCCGCTCACTTCTGGACCCTTCGCTCCCGGTTAGTGCTCTTTGGCCCGGTCTATTCTGTCTGATATCATATAGCTAGGAAAAAGGGATCTACTAGTCATCGCCTTTGAGCTGGTAAAAGCATTTACCTGGAGTCGGCTATTCCTGATTCAGCAAAGGAAAGAAACCTTGATCCCAAGACTAGCTGCGGATTGGATTCTTTTATCCTATCCGGACTGACTCTAATCGTGATTTTGACTCTATTATGAGACCTCCCTCTGTCGCAATAGAAATCGAGATCGAGAATGATGGAGGTGACTTCGCTACACTTGCTTATATAAGGAGATTCCCACTCAAAGGCCCTAGTAGTGGTACTACTGACTTTGCACCAGATTCAATTGCTTTCTCGGCATCCCTTCTCAGACGTCTTATTCCTTGCCTAGCTCCTCCTATGGAAAGGTTCATGGCCAGATATCAGCTCTCGCTGGATCAGCTGTTCTGTAATTTTATGATAAGATATAGATCAGCAGCGGATTCGTAACCGTTCCGTTGCTTGGCTCTTCTTTTTTATTTACCTTGCCTTCTACTTACCGCTTCCGGAAGTTCTTCCATCCATCCCTTCCCAACAGCGAACCGAAGCACCTAACCGTCAGTCTCAGTCTGAGCTCTCTGGAGCAGTCCTATTCGTGTAAGCCGGGTATTCATAAGAGCAGTTCCTAGCCGCATAGACTTTGACTTTTCTTAGTAGGGCGAGGGAATCTTCTTTCTTAGGCGATGGACTGGTTCTAGACCAAACTTTGACAAAGAAGTTCATGTTCCTGGGTCACCAACCTTCGTTTTGCAATACTGCTAATCCAAGCGCCAAGGGCTCAGCAAGTAAACCTTATCATGGGTACTCCGGGAGTCAGTTATGCTTCTCTTGTCTCCAAATAAGCTGATTCTCCAATCTACTTTTCTGTGGTAAGGGGTGTGAATAGTTCAACTATCGCCCAAACAAAGGTGCTTTTTCTTTTTAAAAGCTTTGAAACTGGAGCAGCAAGAGTCAGTTCAGAAAACCTGTCTGTGACTGTTCCAGTAGGGGAACCCATCGAGTCTTGTGAAAGTCTTTCTTCAGTGAGGATTTGCTTGATGTTCTTAAGTTGCAGATAGAGAGTAGGCTTAGAGGGGAGTCTTGGCCTATTGATCTGACTCGGACCGAGAAGTGGACAAATGCTACTAGTCTTTTCGACGAATCACCTGTTCTTGGAATAAGAGCTCTGGGACTTAATGGCTTTTCGGGGGGGTTTAGCCTGGCCCTCAGCCTTTTCGGAATATAATGCTTCTTTGACAGAGCTGACAGATAATAAAAGGGCTTCTGCAAGGGAATCAGAATAGGTGACAGGCCAATAGGAAGCTTGCTACGGCCTAGTCCGGACGGACCTGGAAAGCGCGATGGATATGTTATCAGCCAATGCATCTTCTTGCTACCCGATTTTGATGTCGATAATCTGACCTCGGGCACAGACAACTATCAGTTATTTGCTTGCTTCCGTGTAAACTCACTAAATAGCCTTCGTACTTGATCCTGTCTTTTTTCTTAAAATGATGGTGAGCTGTATTCCAGGCTTCCGTAGGTCGCTTTCCCAGTGAAAGAGAGCCCGCATGAAAGACCAGTCCTGTTCGTCCAACAACCAGCCAGGAAGGATTGCAGGCAGGAACGAGACCTTGTGGGATGAATCCTTCTTCTTGGTTCCAAGCTAAACGCTAACAGCGGATTCTATCAACGCCGAAACACCGTATTCTGTGCATCTACGTGGACTGAGTGGCTAACCATTCTAGGAGTAGGGCTATCCATCTTTCGATGTGACAACCAAAGTGCTCTCAAACTTGCCTTCCATCCAGTTCTTCATGCCCGAAGCAAAGACATTGAAAATCCAAAAGCAGCGGAAAGGCCGCTATTCCTGCTGACTAGCTTATCGCGAACTATGCTACGCTCCGTTCGCTTGCTTGCTACTCACTGTAACTCCGCATTCATTAGCTAGAAAGCCAACAAACAAGTCAACTTCAAAAGCTTACTCTTCTCCTTCTTTTACTGTACCGATAGGTGCAGGAGCTGGCCTCTGATGGACTCAAACTCGAGGCGAAGGTGCATGAGGAACTGAAATAGACGTTGCGGATCTCGGGCCTTCTGCTGCTTCTTGGCACAGCCACAGGCGGAATATGTAGAGCATAACTCCTCCTCCATGGAGGAGGGCTGGTGCCAATGGTCCCTCATTATTGTGTAAAACTCCAGGATAGGCCGATTGTCTCGATATGCAGTAGAGAGCTCCTGGAACACCAAATAAGCAATGGCAAGGCTGGACGGTCTTGTTAGAATTGATATTGAATCTAAATTCTAGAGAAAGAAAGAATGGGAGAAAGGAGAAGAGCAGCGACACCGATAGCAAATCGCACAAGAGGCGAAAGCTTTGGAAGTCGCTCGAGAGATGGAGATAGGCGAAACACTTGACTTTACAGAGTACGATGGTGGACGGAGGGTGTAAAGAGACCTTACAGAGGAGACATGGTAGGCGATTGGTAAGCCGATGTTCTGATTCATTTTTCTAGTTTTAGACACAGAGAATGGCAGACCAGCGACTAGTAAAGCCGCTGGAGAAGTGTTTGAGGCAGAAGGTATCCATTGATGCACCTTTAGTTTAGCATCAACTTTTGTGTTGTGCTCTGACGGCTCAGCACGAAGGTGCTTACGAGACGCTACTCGGAAAACATTAGCTACAGGCGGCCAGAGTTGGGAAGGATTGGGCGGCAAGCACACAGTCGATGAAGTAGATCCGGCCCAGGGTGTTACCCTGCACTTGTAAGACGGATCGAAGGAGGAAGCCAAAACGTCAAGTTAATATTCCAGCGGAGATGAAGACCATCAGACACCGATTCTGAGGATTCAAGACACAATACAAGAGAGAGATGGAGTCATCTGGTTGCAACACGACTTGGGAAACCTTTTTGATGAGCAGCTCTACTGGTGTACGATAAAGACTATGAAGCGCTGGAAGAAGACTTCAGGCAGGTCATCGATAGTTGACGACGGTGGACCTGGGGAGGAGCACTTTACTGTACTTCAGCATTACCAGCATCTAGTCTTTAGACAAGCTATTATTGGAGCCAGCCTATGAGGCACAAAAGGACAGATGGCATTACCAAGAACCGGAGATGGAACAACTTCTGACCGGCTTAACCACACTAAGATTTTATTCAGTCTAATAGCTGTAATAGTAGTTGAAAGGTGTAAACAGCTATACCCGGTCCAACGCATAAGACTACTACATGGACCATAACTCGTTGGTTCACGAACTCTATAAATGAAAATCTTTATTTGAGTCCTTACCTACAGAAGCAGTTGCCCTTCTCCGGATTGACCCGGTGAGGGTGGCGCTTGTGAGTCAACGTTGACACTTTCAATGTATGTTTGGCATCCTGGGACTGTAGTCCTAGGTACTGAAGTTACTCCCGGGGGAGAAGTCTTGTTCCTAGGGCATTGGGATAGGGGATGGCCAGATTAGGATGGACAAGCAGAAGGTGAAGGCAATAGAAGAGTGGGGAGTCCCCGTGACCGAGCTACGATCAGTTCTTGGCCTTTTGAACTAATACCGTCGGTTCATCACTGGATATTCTAGGAAGTCCACTCACAGATATTTTGAAGACAGCCTTGGCATTGGCTTTAATAAGGGGATAGGGCAAGTGTCAGCGAGCTTTTGAGGACTTGAAGAGGGCCGTGACGGAGGAACCTGTATTGAGGTTGCCAGACTATACTGTACCTTTCGAAGTGCACACTGAAGCATCAGACTATGCCATTGGAAGAGTATTGGTCCAGGAGGGACACCCAGTAGCATATGAGAGCCGGAAGCTCAACGAGACAGAAAGGCGCGGTCCCAGTCCCAGAGAAAGAGATAACAGCCGTGGTGCATTGCCTGAGGACGTGGAGGCACTACGAGCCTGGATCGGCTCCCGGTTTATATCGGGAATCTTAAAGAGAAGATACCGCAGCAGATTGTCCAACTAGCGGAAGCAAGTCGGGAACTGGAGCTGGAGCGAAGCAGCTCGAGCGAAGTGAGAGGTTACTATGTAGCTCTCCCTATCGGGAGAGCTTAGAATACGCTCGGTCGCTACTAAGAATACATTTTATTATATATACGGCTCTGTTAAGGGGTGATTAGACCATTACCGGGAGTCCAAGGTCGCGAGGAGTAGCACCCTATAGTGACTACCTTTTCAGCATGAGAACCAGCCATTGTTATGACAAGTTCACGATACTGAGTATACTAACCTTCGCCAGTTTCCTGACGTTATGATAGTACACACTGCTAGCACAGTAGAGCAAGCTCATACAGCGCTAACAGTCCAGGCAGGATCTGACAGTAGGCGGCATCCCAGCGGGTAACCTTATTCTAGATAAAACCAATACCGAATTGCTTCGATACTGATGGAATCCATAATAGGATGACATGTTGAGAGACCACAAAAAAGTGCTAGAGCGCAGATCAAGTGCCAGAAGACCTTCTGACTCAAGTCAATGACAGACGATCTGGTCAGAATAGGGAGACTACCCACCTTTGCATGCTTTCATGTTCACTAGTGCAGCCAACGCAGCTGCCCTACGTTAACCACACTAATCAACAATTCACCATACAAAACAAAGGCCATCTTCACTTGCATAGAATCACGGCGGAAAGACTACTCACGCGAAGTATGTGTTGTACCTTCAGTTCAGTACAACACAGACCCCTGCTCTACCTAGCACTCTAGTCATGCTAGTGGAAGGCGGGACTATATGCAAGTGCCCCGAGGATACATAGTAGATGCCCTTTCGGACGGCCGTATTATGATCGTTCGGGAGACATGGCCCCACGCGCTACACACAAGAATGAATTGTTATGTGGTCGGTAAACTTTTTCTGCAGGCAGCCTATCAAATCAGATCACATATTATTTATTTAATACGTGATCTGATTTGATAGTTTGATCGAGGACATGAAGGCTAGGGTACCTTCCTAAACTGAGATTTCAATCTCAAAAGGCTTTGCAAAGCCTTTTTGGCTTCAAGGATGTCCCGTCTAGTGGGAGAAGTGGTCCAAAGGAAGAGTCTTTCGGGTCTATACCCATATCCGTTGTTCCCGTATCGGGTGTTACAGTAACCCGTGCTTCTCTCTTTCCTCGTCGAATTCAAACTTCTTTGTTATGTTAGTTAATAGGCTAGCGGATTTCATCCGCTATGATTATGATTGGTATAGGACGCGTGGGATTATTGATACATGCAATGAGGATGGCTCTCGATCTGGTGCATCATCTTTTGAGTCTAGATTGGCAGTCATAGGAACTCTCGCTTTCTCTGGCACACCAGCTTTTGAGATCGAGGAAAGCGTGCAAGCAGCAAGTCTATCTCTTTCTTTCCCGTTCCTGAAATCACAGAAGATGACATGCCAGGAGTCCTTTTTAGGGGATTGGGAAAAGTTTTTCCCGTTCTCTTTAGTTCTATTTGAACTAAGCCGAATCGCTATCTAAAGTTACAGAAAGAACAAAAGTAGTACTATCTTTTGCCCTAATGGAAAGCCCTTTAAACCACCTACAGGTCCTATTCCGACAACACAGAAAAAGGGCTCTCTCCTTACTCAGCTCAGGATTTTCTTGACTTTGGGACTGAGCTAATATTAGAATCAAAGATGACGTGTGCAAAGCTGTATCGAACTTCTTTCGAAGTGGAATCAGTCTTCTCCGAAGAAGGATTCCTACTCGCAGGCTAACTAGTAGAACTATAAAGCCCTAAACGCCCTTCGTTACGCCCCGCTCCGCACCTTAAGGGGAGAAAGCAGGTTTTGTTGGGTTCCATTTTCATATGCTTAATAACACATGTGATTGGAGAAGTAAAGCACCTGGTTTTTGTCCTCTTATTCCGGAGGTGAGAAACCTTTTTCCCAACCTGATCTATCAGGCGTAAACTTCTTTCGTAAAGCACTGTTCAAGCTAGTGCAAGGAAGAAGGTGAGGAATCAGGCGGCGAAGAATCAGAAAGAAGGTCTCATTCCAGTTTGATTTCCATGCCTGCAGGAAAGATAGAAGATCGAGAATGCCGAACTAGCGGATGCAGAAAGCAATTGAAGGCGTTCTAGTTTGTTCAATGTAGTTTGAAGACCTACAACAAGAGGACCCCTATAAAGCCCCTAGTTGCCAAAGATCAGGAAGCTCTTTGTTATGAAGAAGCCACAAATAAATCAGAGGAAAATTCTGGTCTAAAGCATATAGGGGTTGGCCCTTTACCTTATCCTTATTACGGCACCCTATAGCTATAACATTATGCGTGTGTAGATCCTTGACAACACAGAGGAAGTTGGAATAAAGATGGCATAGCTTTGGCGGTCATCACAAAGTTGTCCAACCAATAAAATTTTTTGAGAGATGAGACAAATGCAGCCGGATTGCTCGTCATATGATGGGTAGCCTCACTGCTTAATGGGTGGTATAGTCTTTTCCTTATTGTGTGGTTTAGAAGATTCTAGTTTTGAATCGCCGCCGGGGTTTCATGGTGTAAGAATGGACTTAATTCACCTGAGAGAGTTGTGCTTTTCTTTTTGAAACTAGGGTCAGTGGTGAGAAGGCAGAGAAAGTGGTTAAAACCGTCATCGCATCGGGTGGAACCTAAAGGTTCTTCTGGTGGGATTTGGGTCCTGTGGAAGAGCAAAGATATATCAGTGGATGTCCTTCAGGATGACTCTCAGTTCGTTCATATGAAGGTGGTTCAGGAGAAGAAGAGCGAGTGCTTATTGACTGCTCTCTATGCGAAACCTATGGAGAGTCTGAAAGCCTGGCTCTGGAAGCAAGTTCTTCAGATGTCGGAAGTTTAAAGATTGAAAGCAAAATCATTGATCTTGGGTACCTAGGCTCTCAGTTTACATGGCGAGGGCAAAAGTCTCCTGGGAAAAATCGTGTGTATGAGAGCTTAGATAGAGCTCTGTTTAAGATGGAATGTCATTTTTCCCTGAAGCTGCTGTCCGGAATCCGCCTCCAGTCAAATTCGATCACCACCCTCTTCTTTTTGACCTGCAAAGTGACATCCGCCGGCATTCCAGAGACCTTTGTTCTTTGAAGCGGCTTGGTTGACTCATACTCATAAAGAAAGAGTTTGGTGAGTTTGTGAAGCAAAATTGGAACTGAGGGGCGCGTCTGCTGGTATCGTATATAAGATCACGGCTGTATTTAGTGTTTTTTTAGGAGTGATCTTTTCTTTTATAATATATACAACAGACTTATGCATTCTATGAATGCAATAAGATTGGATTGCATTACGTTACGGATCAAACAAAGAGCTGTGTTTATTTAACAACATCCGGCCAGAAGCAGTTCCACCACCTTTGTTCAGCTCCTCATCATGATTGGAGAATGAAGCTTACCGAACGATGTCTCCCAAGATTTTATGCTCAGTACCTACGACATCAGCAAGCCTTGTTCTACATGGGAAATCGTTCAAGCGAAGTCGAGGTGGATGAGGAAGACTTCTCTGAGTATGACAGAGAAGAGGAATTTCTAGCAAAGAGTTCAATCGATAGCTTGGGAAAACCCAAGCTTTGAGTGAAGTTCTAAGCTTGCCTTACTAAAATAAGTTACTTGCTTGCCTTCGCTTTTTTCTTCTGTGTGTGCTTCTCCTATTGATTAACTGACTTCATCAACAGCAGTTGATTCCGTGCCTGAACGTCCAGCTCCTTCTCAATCTCAAGCAGTAGCATTGGATGCATCCTGTAGCCAATCAATCCTTTTCAACTATCTCAAATGTGTTGATACGTGATCCCCCTAAAACTCTTGTTTGTTTTCATGCCCACTCGGTCGTTCGCGGAACACTTGCAAGATTACCCTCCACTCATGGTAAACATACCGAACTTCACTTGCTCCACAGTCAACCATTGGTTTTGCGAGATAATAGGGGGGCCAGAGATCATTCTTGTCGTTCTCAGGTTCTTATCAAGGGGTTGACCCGGGGGACTTGCCCCCTAGTTGGCTACCTTCTATTATTGAGAGCCGGATAGTAGTCGATAGCCAGCTTCTTCTGTTTACCATGTTTGTACTTCCGCTGAGAATGGCTACTGGGCAAAACCAACATGATCGATTTCGAGCATCGCTCTACGGTAATTTATTGATTGCCATTGCCCTCCCGTTTAAGGCTAAAAGTTTGAATGCGCGAGTTAGCAATTGAACTTTTTTTGGAAAGGGCACTCAAAGACTGGTCCGATGGACTCTCGTCGGGAAAGTAGGCACAAAAGCGAGATGAGCGGACAGAGAAGCAAGGAGTTCCCACTATCGAATCAAATAGGAAAGAGGCCAGCTCTCCCTACGAGTCATCAGCTAAGGGCTTCTACTTTTGCTTTCTTTGGCGACTGTAGCCTTAGAGAGCCTTCCCTTACAGATGAGCTATTCCCCTCAAATCTCCTTATTTGCGAGGGAATTGATTCAATATCGCCTTAATCTTTAATAGAACTAAGCCCCTACTAGATAGATTCATTTTATTTACCTTGATTCCAGACACCATGAATGCGCCGCTTTCTCGACTAGCCCCTCTTCCAAGCCTATTGATAACCAACCAGGCTACGACCTATCTTATCTTTTTATTATATATATTTCTAGGACCGGGAAATCGGGACAGAGAACACCTAAGAGCAGTCTTTCTCTCCACCAGAAACCAACCATAGGTCAACCTAAGGAAATCTAAGGCGAAGGTCCTAGGAAAACTACTTCTTCAACAGGAGCAAAGAGAACAAGAGCAGCTTTCCTCCCCGAGGGTCACTGTTTACTACGCTTCCCATTTCGAAAGATGAGTTCCCAGATACCGCACCACTATTCTATTAGTATACCTTCCCGCGCTAAGTTGTTCCAATCTCTGTACTAAGTAACTGAACTCGGCAGTGCTGCTATGAGCTAGATTTGTGCGTACAAGGGTAAAGAAGCATTCTCACATGGCTTTGGTGACAACGTAGTGGGGTTGCATGGTTAAAAGAAAATGGGTCTCCAATCCGGGTAAAGAAAAAAAACTATAACGCGGCCGTTAATATTTCTTTTTGTGGGATACCTTAAGAATTAATATGCAACTTTATTGTTGTAACGTGCTGTACCTCGGGTCGTTGGGCAGCTAGATCCTTAATTTCATGCCATCATCCACTTTATCGGCTACTTACTCTCCAACCCTCCTCTCTGCTTTTTCTAGGTCCTTTCCTCACTGAGGACCATGGGCCAAAAGCTTACCTCTGATTCCGGGCAATCGTAAGCCAAATCAAATAGGGCATCCAGGCATAGAACTGGTCCGTCAGGGAAAAATGAAGTCGATCTATCTAACGATCTCATCCACTTGCAAAAAGAGCTATAGTTAAAGTATCTACTGGGACCAATCGGCGGCACAGCTAGCATTTCGTACAGATGGACACAGATTACTAGTACCAGGTACAGATAGAGATTTCACTAGCACCTGTTTTTTTACCTATAGCTATAAGCGGGGGAAGCTGAAGCTAGATCTGTCACGTATGAAGGAAAGAAGGACGTTAGATACCTCTTGGGCGTTGATAGGAGACCTGATCATACTCTTTACTCTCATCAATAGTGACGTTATGATTGTCGTTATTCTATTCCGATGGATTTACTGGTGCCCCAAACTCCTCTCTTTGGCTTATATCCATAGTCTGACCCGACCTCCTCGGAGAGGCTTTGAATGATTAAAACGAGCTTTTCACTCGAAAAAGAAGGAGAGTTGAACTTGTTGCATGCATCCTCTACTATGAAAGCTTACCTGGAATAAGGAATAAAACCCTGATCATCCGCTTTAGCATAATTTCGTTTAAAGCATTTTTGAACTCGTTTAAGGAATTGATTGAGATGATCCGAATCAGCAACGGCATCCATATTTTTATTTATGTATGTCAATATGAACTTCGATGGATTGATTTGTTGGTACTGCCTCAGCATAGGAAAAGGGAAAAGGACTGGTTGTTTCAAGCTACGAAGTCCGGTGAATCACGAGAGGAGATGCTTCTGAAAGTGCTGTTGGTGAGGCCATTTGAATTAGATTAGTCGACCCGCTAGCGAAAACAAGGAGATTTATTTGGCCGCCGGGCCCAGATACAGGTGTTCCGGTCACAAGGGCTTCACATCGCATCGAACTAGGTGAGTGAACAGGGAACTAGCACTGCACAAATAGACGTGACTAATGCAATAAGTAGACAAAGAGCGTCTCGTGTAGATGGTTGTTTTCGTTTCGAAACCATGAACACATAGTCAAGATTGCAGTCCCCGCTAAAGCAATTGGTCTTTATTCAAAAATAACATCTGCGCATATTCGCAGGAGTAGTTCGCCTGACTCTACACCTGCTGCACGCACGGGTCTCCGCCCGCTTCCTTCTTATAGTAAGCATGACTTGCTTTTCTTTTTGTCGAGTCTCTGCTTCTGCCAATCCCAATCTGTTTGTACTCACCGCATTTTTTTACTCAAATCTGAATCCATTCGTATTCGAAACTCATATATATATATTCTATATTGTTATAACATCTGCTTCATCTCCCACACCGGTTAGCAACCTAGAAAAAAGTGCAACTAAAGCGGCAAGGAGATCCATTCCATCCCACTTCCAATGCCAAGTCTTAAGTCCCATCTAAAGCTAAGGACTACTCCGTGCTGAGGCCCTGTCACTTTAACAAGACAAAGACGGCTACCTTCCCCCAAGCGTCCTTTTATTAGGTCGGCATTTGGCTTATTATTTAGAATATGTATCTTGCCATGTCTGCTCCGTCTGCTGGTATAACATAGATGTCTTCTATGGCAATAGCCAATCAAGAAGCCAAAGCAGGAGCCAAGCCAGCATACCGGGCGAGGAAGAATGAATTCAATCTTTTGCTCTTCGAGAACTCAAAACGAGTGGGATTTGACTTACCTTCCTTCTTGCCTATTCGATAGGAGCTTGCATTCTCTGCATCTAAAGGGGGAGTTCTTTTATATTAAAGAATAGTTGGCATCAGTGTTATCACTGCATCTATGAATCCAACCTTCCCTCACAGTGGGAAGGGATAAACGCCGATTCCTCCTTGCAATGGTTATTTCGGATTCTGTAAGAGCGAATTCTATGGTACAAAAAGGCTATGAAGATTGTATGCTTTCCTTTACCACCTTCAAGCTTGAAGGTTCGCGAAAGCAGTTCGGTGATTGCAAAGTACTCAATCAGGCCCTATCTCCTACGCTACCATCTGTCTTCGATTAGAAAATGGATAGTTAGAGGGAATCAGTGACCAGACCCGCAGGACTGGAATTCTTAAAAAGAAGGAATGTCTCGCTTTTCCTATTCTAGTGCGGGTTCTTGCTCGGTATAAATCGCTTCACTTTGAGTTGGCTTGGCCCGCGCCTTGACAAGACGGTTGTCCCTCCTTCTACCCGTAGAGAGAGCCGGAGTTACGCCTTTGTATGACGGATTGATTGATAGTTGGATCAATAATGTTTAGTTTAATTTAAGATCGGCATACCCCATGAAGAATTCGATGACAGGCCTTCGCTGCAAAAGATCCCGGAATTGGTAGATTCGGAATCGGCTGGATTGGAGGGATCCGGATCCTTCAACGAGTTTGAAACTCTTTTGATTCCAGGCGGCCGGCCCCTTTCTATGGAATTTTCTATAAGTAAAGCTTGTCGACTATACATAAAGAAGGCCGCTTCAAACTTGTGATTTCGAGAACCCGAAAAGCTTCTACAGCTAGAGGGCGGGTCTAGCAGAAAGCGAGGAGCTCGCAACAGCTAAATCACGATCTCCGGACGAGCTCATAGTGACATGAGGCTGCCTCTTTTCAATGCTGGAAGTGAAGCGAACATTGCAGGAGCTATCTATTCCATCGGGGAGATGGCAAGCGGAACGCACCCAAAGTCATAGGCAATGACTTTTCCGAGCTACCACATTCACGCATGCCGCGGAAGATCATATGCAGTTTCCCCGATCTACCTGTTCAAGCGAGCGCTTGCAAACGGCCAGGACGTACATCGTACAAGATGTCGCTCACTTCCTTTAGGAGGAGGGATCTCGTTAGTAAAGCATTCCGAAGTCGTAAATCAAGCCCGTCCGCGGGAAGTATGAAAGAAGAATGAAAGGCTGAGCAAACTATTTAGATTTTGGTGAATTCACCTGCTGAAACAGCTATGGGAGGCGGCCAGGATTAGTTTAGTGTTCACAGGCCCGAACCTTCTATTCACTGATGGGTGACTTTAGAATCAGATCCAATTGATCTTCCCCGCTCCTCTTAACCGGTAGGCAGGAACACGGAGCGCTACAAGTCCGGATTTATGAAAAGTAGAAATCTCATTAGAAAAGAATGGTTGTGATTCCGACTAAAGAAAGCATTCTACTGAACCGGAGATAACAAGTGTGTCATCTTTTCCGACCGGGGGCACTTAACTACGAATTCAGGAAGAGGGATGAAATCCCGAATTCCTGATAGAGCTACTTGAGAGAAAAACAACAGCTACTCCTAACTACCAAGAGTTGGGCTTTCGCCCCAGGGAATCCATTCCCAATGCCCAGTGCTTTCTCTGAGTGAGAAGGTATGCAAGTCTAAATCAGACGTATGTGAGATTCCAATCCTTTAGAAGCTAACTGAGCTTACTAGTGTCCTGTCCTCCCCTATAGTTGAGTTCAGGCTTCTCTGCCTCAATGTGCCGGTTCTCACTTACTATATCTATATGCTATTTTGCTATCTACCATCCCGACCTGATAGAGAGTCTAAAGCCACACGTAGTCAGTAGTTTCAATCCAGTCCCCGGATCCGGAGGCAAGGTAGCTGGCTCGTAAAGCCATCTCCCTGCCCTAGGATGGAGGTCCAGCCCGAGTTGCCTCCAGACGAACCCGAACCTAGGATGGATGTCCAGCCCGAGGAACTGTTCCCCGAATCTGCTGACCCAGTAGCCATCATCTGAGGACCTATTCCTATTTCTGAGGCTCCTTCGGTAATAAGAAACCTCCCCAAAAAAGCCATTAGCAAGGCACCCCCGGGGAGGCCCAACTTCCATAAGGCAAAGGAGAGGGCTCGAGCCCCGAGAGCTAACCCTAACTTTTTAAAGATTTCCTTAAAAATATCCATAGAACCAAGGATCAGACCAAAAAAATAACACAACGCCACCACAAAAGAAAGCAAAAAAAAAACGATCGACACTCTTACAATAAAACTCCTTTTCGTCTGAAACATTAAAACATTAAAAAAAATCACAGCTCTTCTGCTCGTCTAGAACAGAAGACACCAGCTTTCACTGGTGGGGAGCTGACCTTCGTCTCCCTAGTTGGGGAAAGAAAAAAAGACTGTACTTTCTCGCTGCAAGAAGTTTGTAAGGCGGAAGAGAAAGAGAAAGATACTGGGTTAGTATTGAACAACCGGAGCCGTCTTCACGCCAGTGCTATTCATCCTGGAAGACGGTATGCCTTTCGTGAGATGTAGCTCATTGAAAGGTGAAGGTTCACCGGTCATCATACGCTATTTCCTTCCTGTCTTTGTCTCTAAAGTGGGTTTATAGCGAGTTAAGGTATGAGAGAGGTCTAACTACCCCGAAGGCCCCGAAGGGGAACCCTTTCCTCGTTCTATTGAGTTCAGTGCCCCCTTAGCTTATTAGTAAAGGGGCACTTCACTCTTTCCTTAGAGTCGAGGGAAAAAAAAGAGAATGAATGCTAACTCCGAAGCAACAATTGCGTTAGTAGTGGGTATGTTTGGTCAGTTAGCTGTTGACTAGCGCCCCTGCAGGTAGCGCTTCGGGGAGCTCTTACCCATCCCAAAGTTCACCGGACATAAAAGAAGGTTTAGGTTTCCAGTTTTGCTAATCCGAGTGCTAGCTCGTGCATATTTACTTCAGAGCCCTTCGGAACAAGTTGACACTTGTATTTGCGTAAAGAAAGGGCCTGTGCCCAGGTTCGGGCATTACAAATACCATCCTCGCTTCCCCCAACCGGCACGGCTCCTATTGACTCAACTGCACAATGAATCCTTGTTCTCGAATCAGCAGCTATCGAATAGCCTTTTATGAATGGTAGCACATATCCGTCGGATTAGACCAACAGGACAGAGAGTAGGGAATCCTTTTAGTAAACTATTAGGGTACCAAGCAGTGCGCTAGCAGTCCAGTACATTAGTCTTAGATCCTTGAGCGAGAGCGGAGCCCTTCCACGCGGGACTCCCCGATCTTATTATTAGTAAACCTGCTACATCTCCTTACTTGAAATAGACAGATATTTCTGGACAAAGAAAATGAACTACAGGAGCTGCGGGTTCTCTTCCCCAACCAAGGGAGGGGGCATATTCTTTATATAATCACCATCGAGCTCCCTTGGAATCCTTATAGCCAACAATAGGAGTAAGAGCATTAGCAAACGTAGCGTAATCCGAAACTATCTTACTCTTGGTGGGCATCCGAATATAAAGCAACTGGATCTCTTTGAGTCTTTTCTTGCAGATCCTCGAGTTGATACTTCTTTCTCTTCTTAGGAACCGGCCCGGGCTTTCCGTCCCTGCCCTGACCTCTGTCCCCAATCGCATAAGCGATTGCACTCGTAACCTTCTCTGTCTCTATCTTCTTCTTACTAATCTTTCTTAACTGATTTTCTCACTTTCCCCTTCGGTCAATAGCCCTTCCTGGTGGTCTAGGGTCCCTGGTTTGCTTCCTGTCAGCCATCCTGACCGCCCATTACCTTTGAAAGCAGGAGATTTGCCATTCAATCGATTCCAGCTAATATCTTATGATAAGAAAGGAAAGAGCAAAACTCATTCTGCATTGACTCTTTATTCATCATCTACTAAAAAAAAGGAGTAGCTTAATAAAAGTGGTAGTGAAATTTGCTGTCTATTTCCACTACTTACTGTGAAATCGAATTCTAATTGATGTCGAGATTAAGTGAGTGTTAAGTGTACTTTAGTAATAGTATGATGGATATAGTGAGCGTACTTTCTTACCTTGTCCACTCAAGGCATTGCAAGCAAATGGTTTTTGAAAAGCAAAGCGCTAGAAGTCAACATTTTTCCAGTGCGGGTTTGACCCTTATTTGGTATACTTTGTCTCATGTCGTACAGCCGGAGCAGCAAAACATAAATTATCGTAGATAAGAAGAAAAGTTTTCTCGTTATTCGTGGAGGGGTCGCGGAAGAATTGGGTTCGACTCCCATAGCCCCGATGTGGCGAAAAAGACTGATTCAACGAGAGAGGTCATGCGATTTAAAACTTGTCGTCTACTTTTGACTTTTTTGAAAATAGGTTTCATGATCACTAGTTTTTTTATTTTTCTTTTTTGTTATCAACTGATGTTTGGAGATATCGAAAGAGGAAATTTGGTGAATCCACTGCAGGTTGTCGCGCAGCTTTCCTCTTTCTTATTTCACTTCTTTTTCCCCTTAAAACCAGACAGGAGAAGACACCTTCTTCTTCTGTGTTTCTTTCTCTGCCTTCTTTGTAGCCTTCATCTTCAAGGGATAGATTGGGAAATCCTTTCTCTAGTTCTTTTATTTTATTTAATAAGTTTATGCCTTTTTCCTTTCGATTATCTAGATTTCATTATATTTTTTGGATATTTCCTTGATCAAGGGCTGGCTAAATGGGGCTTCTACATGGCTTTTCAGCAAGTCTGCTACTATGCGCTCTCATTCTTCTTGGAAAAAGAGGAGTCCCGTGCGACCCCAAAACGAATTTTTTCCTTTCTTTGCTTGCTCTTTATTCAAGTTCTCTTTGGCTTTTTCTACTTTAAGGAAAATTATTTAAAAGAGCCCTTGAAGCTAGCCGTCCTGTTTTCGGGGGCCTGTATCGTTTTTCTAAGCTTAAAGAGTCGTAAGGGGTGGGCATTCTTTATTCCATTATTTTTTTATTTTTTTATAAGTCTTCTCGTGGGAATAGTGTCATCACCTAGTGACAAAACCATATGGGGAATCCCCCACGGGATATTCATCTTCATTTTTCTGCATTTTTGGCTGGGGTTTTTCTGTTTTCAAGACAGCCTACCCAGAAGAAAGCAACCCTTAGTACCTCTTTTTTTCAGCGGCCTTTTTCTGTTACTAGGCTACTTTCCCGAGCTTTCTTGGCTGGAAAAGTGGATTGAAGGGATGGACCTTCTTCTGTTAATTTTGGGGCTGTTTGTCTACTTTTATTAGTAGCGGCGAGATCCCGATCGGGTGTCTTCATTCAAGCGACAAACCTTGTCGTCTACTTTTAGGAGATGTTTGGAACGGAGAACTTACAAAGAACCGCCAAAGATTGAGGAACAAGAAGAGATCTATTAAGAGAAAGATTTATCCGAGAGAAAATCTTAACAGTTACATCCAATCACAAACTACACGAAAGTTGCCCCTTTTTCATGGGGATTTACCCATCACAGAGATGCACAGAGGAACAGAACGAACTTCATATATCCCTTTTCTACTCAATCCAGAAACAAGATCGGACGTTATTCCGGTTCGTCTCCATTTTCGTGAAACTCTTCCTCAAGCAAGGCAGCCGATAAGTCATCGAAGGGTTTGTGTGAATAATAGAATGGTAAGCATTACTCATTTGAAAGTTTCCCACGGTGATCTAATATCTTTTCAAGAAAATGACGCGAGAATCCGCGGTGAAGAAATAAGGAGATTTTAAGTGGGTCCACCTTTTCTGCTTATTGATCGTACGCGCATAATACATAATATTAAATATATATATAATATAAGGGTCTGTTCTAATTCGGTTCGGTACACCTCTTTTTTCTTTTTTTTGAAAGATGGGGATTCCTCTTTTTTTTTAGGAACTAAAAAATGGCCGGAAGAACTACATAAGGTCTGATACCAACCATCTCACTTCTATAAGTTGACTTGGACTGGTTATGTAGGCGCTCGTTACTGCTTCACTATACAAGATGGTAGGGCGGGTTCGACCTATATTTCCGGCAAAAAAGAAGAATGAACAATGGAAAGAAAAGCACTATGCTGGGTCAGACACAAACCATATGGGTGTCACAAATAAGAACATCGTACCTCAGGCAAGGACGAAAGGAAAACGGGCTCACCCGAGGCGAGGACTGAGTTTGCACTTTACACTACTAAACGCTCCGGGAATGGTGCCCCAACTCTAAGCCCAGTCCAGTCCCTCGATCTGATGCCTTTAGACCTTACTCGGATTCTCATTCAGAGAAGGTGTGAAGCGAAAAATCAGCCCTTGATGCGGCTGAGGAGGTCAAGAGTCTAAATTAGAGTGCGTACGGCTGAGACTGCTCTTAGGACCAAGGAAAGGGCCCTCACTAAAGACTTTCTATATCTCTTCCCTTCCGGGGTTTGAAGCTGAGTCTTCAGCCATAAGTCCGAGGGAAGCCCCCTTACCACCCTCGCGCTCACACCTCACTCTATACTCGATCTTGCTTAGAAGTCTACTCTGGCACCTTGTGCCGGGCTTGAATCAGTCGTTACTCAATTATCACTCTCCTAACGCTAGGCAAGAAAGACTTTTCTATCTGTGTCATTAGATGAGGAAAAAAGGGGCTAGCCAGCCAAGTCTTTCCAGTTGGAAAGAACACACACACAAAAGCAGTACTTATAGAATGCTGATGTCTGGAAGGCATCAATCATCCCAGAACTAACCGATCCAGCTGTAACTTAGTCAAAACAGTAGGTCATCCAGATTCGAAACTGACTTGGGAGAGTAGGACAGTCACAGGCGAGCTTAAGGCGGAAACCCAATGCTTCACACTGACCCAATCGGAAGCTAAATCAGTGACACGCGAAAGCCAAGAGCATCGGTGACGGGGTCAACATCCTTCCGAGAGGACCGCTCTAGTTGTTAAATGGTAGACCCTACGCTTCGTAACATACAGCTAAATAAAGCCCCTCAAAAGCATCTCCATCCGAATCTAAAGAATCATCTGTTAAGACAGAGTTTGTAGTAGTTTCATTTCCGCCAGGGAAGAGCGCTAAATGAAAAGGAAGAAAGGGCCGTAGAGAAAAAGGTCCACCTTGGGTCTATGCCCGACTGACTTCATTAAACGATGAGAATAGAGGGATTCTACGCAGCTTTTCACGGTGTGAAGGTTTTTCTTATCCCAGAAGACAGCTATCTTCTTACTTCAAAAGTCACGTTAACCATTCCACTGGGGAATCCTTCCACATTCAGACGAGAACCCGCATTCTAAGGCCCTATATAGCCCAACAGAAATCATTTAGACATTCTCCGGCAGGCACGTAGTCACTCGCTGCTTACATTCTTCAACTCATACCATCCATCCCTGGAACTGAAAGCACATGATTCCGAAAATGCTAAGTTTATCCCTAATGAGTGTAACCAGAACAAGGACATTTGGATCAGTCGTTACTCGATCTACTCTTTCAAGCCCGGCGAAGACAACAAGGAAAGGTTCGAAACATTCTATCATCGGCTCGAGAGTCACCTGTAGCGCATAGGCAGTCTATTTCGTGTGAAACTGAGAGTAGGTAAGTAAAGTCATTACAAGGTGTTGTAAGCCTGTAACTAGCCAGATAGGAAAAGGAAGAAGTTGATTTGTAAGCAACTTGGCGCTCTAAAAGAAGTTTTGTTTGATTTCCCTTCCTCGCTTGCTATTTGCTTCGCCGCCTACAGAGACTGAACTTCCATCGCCTGTTAACAACCCGGGTGATTACTATGGGATCCCTACAGGTTCGCAACTAAAGACTAAAGGCCTTTTCACAATAGTGTTATCTCGAGCCCATCTTCCCCACTTCCTTAAGTGAGTAACTCTAACTATTATTCTATAACTAGAGTTAGATTCTAGTTCTTTAATCTTTAATAGAAATCTCTCCTTAAAAGAGAAGGATCTCCGTCTTTGATTCTGATAGAAAGGAAAAGCTGAATAATCCTGCCTCCGTGTCTCGTTTGGTGAACGTTCCCCCAGCCTACCCAAAGTTTGATTGAGACACCTCTCCCAGCAAGAAAACGGATGTGCGTCTAACGGCTTTCGCGCGTTTGCGCTCAGTCCGTTGCTTGTTCGTCTAACGCGCACCGGCTTTCGCGCGTTTGCGCTCGGGCCGGTGCTTGTTTCTAACGTGCTCCGGCTTTCGCTAACGCTCAGTCCGTTGCTTGTTTGCTCGAGCAAAGCGAGAGGCATGAAGTTCTCGACTGAAAGGAGAGGGTACGAAGTACCTCTCCCTATATCGAAAGCATTCGGTCTAGAAAAGGCATTCTAAGGCCCTAAATAGAAGGAAATGAACTGATTCTATGGAATTTGTATTATTAGCCTTCGTGACGTGACCAATACCTTAAGCTCACTTCACTAGAGCGAATACTGATCCGTTTTCTTTATATCCTTCTTCTGGGCTACTAGTATTGATATTCACTCCTGTGACTTGTACAAATCTAAATCTTTCTACCTTTAGCTGTAGCTGCGAGTTCACTCCTCTCCCTATTGGGAGTGGATTTACTGACTACTAAGACTGAGACTGACTAGCAACTGACTAAGGAAAGAGAATAGCAAGCTACAGCTTTTGAATAGCATAGGGAGAGGAAGTGCGACTGAAAGGGCGAGGTCTCCTTCTATACTAATAAGTGTAACTGTCCCCGCAGGGAGACTTTCTTTCCGCAAGAAAAGGTACGTAGTCGCTCGACTGAAAGGAGAGGGTTTAAGCTTGAAAGCCCTTGCTTCTTCCTTAGACGAGTAGGCTGACTCGACCGATAGGGAAAACAGATTGCTCTTATAGGGTCACGAACACGAGCAGCTGGAATATATATTATTAATCTATCCCTATCGGGAAGAGCGTCTTCAAACCAAAGCTGGAGCTTTCTTCCTCAACATGAGGCTTGTAGACTCGTGACGCAACACGACTGAACGACTTCATGTTTTGAGTCTTGCTGTCAACCCTTCCCTTGACGGGAGGTTGCTTTTCCGGTTGAAGATCCGGTTGCTTGAAAGACTGTCCGATCCCGGTCTTCGATCTAAGTTCAGTTTCTCTTTCCTCTGCCTTCGAAGCGGATGAGGGACTTGTTGAAGAAGCTTTCCTGGATTCTCTCGGAACTACTTCTTGAAAGAAGAGAAATATATTGTCATTTGTCCCAGAAGCAAGAAGCCACTCGACTACCAGGAGGGATGAACCTTCTCTTTTTGATTCTAGGAGGTGCCACCTTCTATCCTTGATTAGGCGAAAGGAAGGAATTGAGAGTCTAAAGGCTTCCACTAGAATAGAAAAGAACTGAGATTCTCTACTTCAACTTGACTTTGGGACAGAGAAGGGAGAACATGATCCTTTATAGAGGAAGTTCCCCCGATGACTACTGATATTTAAGTGAAGATCCGCACTGTCTGCTTTCCTTACTCTAACAAGTAAGCAAGCGCTACGCCCCTTTTTTTATGAGGTCCAATACGGACTGAGGGAATGGATGCGACAATGAATGAAGCCGATCCAGGTAGGGTAGCGCAGCTTTCCAGCGCTATTAAGAAAGGAAAGGGGTACAAGGAGCTGTAGAAAGGGTACAGGGAACCATTTGGCGGTGTGGTATTCCGATTAGATGACTTTGTCCGATGTCTATCGGAGCGAAGACAGACAGCCTCTGGGTTCGGTTCCTTCATAAAGGAAGATAGTGCGCTCTATAAAGAAAGGCAGGCGTGCAAAAAGCTAAAGCTGCTTACCTTGCCCCGAGAGAGGCCATAGGATAGAGTAGAACCGACGATGCTGCTCCGGACCCGGAAAAATGACTCGTAATTATGGAAAAGGTGACCCCGATAACGGCCGGTTGGCGGTGTCCGGTCCTTTCTACGACTACAACATTATAGAATGCCTAGTGCCCCTGGTACAGGTCCAGCGGTCATTCTTGCGGGAAGAGATCGAGTTGCCATGGAAGTGAGGGTACCAGACGACTTAATCCGAGGAAATGCCTATTCTATGAGAGTCCTCATTCTGAATGGAAAAGAGCAAGCTACCTTTACTTTAGCTTGAATGACGAAGTGAAAAGGAAAGCATACAATCTTCATTGACTCATGCATGGGGAAGGAACTACATTGCAACCTCTACTCCCTATACTAGTCTTTATTTATTGAGAACGCCCCTCCTTCTTCCTATGCTATGGATCATCCCCTGCAGGCTTTGCTTTGGTCTTCGAATGCTACCTCTTTTACAGCCTTCTCAACGGGTGATGAACCAAACGCAGTGTCTGAACGTGAACAATCCGAGATTGCCTCATCCTTCTCTGCTTGTCTAACTCAAGCCAGATAGCAGCAATCACTCGAAATAGTCATATGCGGAACACATGCAAGTCTAGATTGAAAGATAAGAGAGCCAAGTCTATCTCTGAAGACCAAAAGGAAATTATGGGGGGACAGGTCTCTAGGGAAGAAATGCCAGAGGTCTAACCTAACCGTTTGTTTCATGCAGTGAAGCGGGCTAGAGCCAGAAGTACGGGATTGTTTTAAGGCCTTTCCGGTTTCAGCCAACTATAGTGTCAAGGAATAGAATTTCTTTTGGTCCAGTAAAGAAGGAAGATAGGAAGGCATCTGTCTATCTATCCCTTAAGTACACATTACAGGTTCAAGTCCTCTATCTATCTGTCTTTGGTGTTCGTGGTCAGAAGGTTGAGCATAGAATGGCAGTTTCGCGTACCAAGGCTGTGATCGGAAGTCGATGCTACATGGCCTTCCAGAGTCGCGTTAAAATACCCAAGGGTTCAAGTAAAGATGCGGAAAAAAACCCCTCTTGATTTAAAAGGCGGTACGAGAAAAAGAGGTTCCACTGTGGATGCTGCCGACCGAACAACTTATCGGGACTATCCTTTCCCCGGTGGCGGGTGCGCTCGTGCTTCCACTATTGATCGTGCATCGATCGAATGACCAAGATCAGATTCAAAGAGAGGCCTGGAGCTTTCCAGGAAAGAAGAGCTAAGCCTTCAAGCCCTAGGTCCTATTCCTTTCTTGCGAGATGCGAGGAATAGGAGTTGAACGATGCAAAGAAAATGTTCCTTGCTTCATCTACCATTCCTAACAATCCATTTCTGGTATGCCCGCTATTTTTCCTTTCTTACCCAATCCGCTACTCCGACAAGGTTGACTTTCCTTCATATAAAGAGTAAGTTCTTACACAGCGGATCTTTGACTTTCAAGACTGATTGCAACCGGTCTTCCTGATTAGCTAGTATTCCTCTACCCTTATTACCGGAAAGAGAGGGTTGGTAGTGAAGAGCGGAACTCCGATCGGTAAGCGCATCCAGTCCAGCATTTCGACCGGGTTCCCCACCATTTGAAAAACAAGGCTGAAAGGGTCACAAGAAGAAGGAGACTTGGGGGCGGATGTCTCCCAAGCGCCTCGAATCAATGGTAAAGTCTCCTAGAAGTCTTTCTTTCATACGGCGGTTATCCGGCAATTAATTGTCCGAAAAAGAGAGACTTCAGTCGGATAGTTCTTGCATTCTTCACTCGCTCTGGCCTGTTAGGGAGGAAATAGACTGTTAGCAAAAAGGTTTGAAGTTAGAATTGTACAATGTTATTACTTCATCCGCTGTAAATGAATAGGCTGAAGGAATCGGATCTTGTCTCTTTTAATCTTCAAGGCATTCCCTCCCTTATTGAGCTAGGCTAGGTAGGAAAAACCTCAGTAAAGACAGCACCTACGCAAGGCACAAAGCCTCTCTAAAACCCTAGATGCATCGAATCTGGGCTTAGCATCAAATCCTTCTTTTCGAGAAGGAAGTAAGGCATTGGAATTAGGAAAGAAAATGGCATTTATCCCAAGATAGCGGTAGCAAGTGTTCTGTGGAGGCTAGGAGTAGCAATAGGAGAAGGAAAGACAAGCAAGGGCTTTAGCATTTACCATAAAAGGCTTAAGCGTCCGGTCTTAATGCCAGGAATGAGAGCTGCAAAGGCAAGTAGATGATCTTGTGGCAAAAGGCTTGATACGGGAAAGTAAGAGCCTATGTGCTGTACCTGCTCTTCTTCTTGTGCCTAAAAAGGATGGGACATGG